GTGAATAGCCGGGACATTGAGGAATCCTCAGAAAGGCATTTCGGGAATCGGTCTGATTCTATCTCTGTTCGTTCCGTTTGAAGAAAGGAAGGATCCCAAAGAATCGATCTTTCTTTTAGTTGTTGAATCTCTCTTTGATTGATCAATGTGTGATATTCCGAATCCTCATTACTAATGGAATCAAAATGATCTCTGGATTGATCAGAAGATCCTTTCAATTGGCTAGAATCCGTTACTTGAACGAAAATAGATCTTGTGGAATCATCATATTGCATATTTGACGATACATTCCTCAAAAAATCCGATTCGTGTGGATTCTTCCCCCAACTAACGAAGAGATCTTGGCGGAATTGCCACATATGAAATTGAGCACAATTTTGCAAAGAAATACCCCACTTGTTTCTCGAGAGGAGATGGGAAACATGCTCAATATCATTTGATTGAATAGTTGACCCAGCTCCTTGTTGTTTGAAGAAGCCCTCCACTTCAATCGGTCTTTTTTCACGAAAAGCAGACATGAGATAACAAATCCAGTGTTTCACTAAGATTTCGAATAGCTGTCCCGAATTCAAGTTAATTATGTTTCGCTTCTTCCTCGGAGAAAGACGATCAAACAATTCCCAATCACGGTCCTTGCGGATCGGATCATCCGTATAGGATACAAAAGGAGACTCCAGATATTTGATATCTTTCTCTTTGAATGAGATCTCAATTCCAGCTACGGTTTCATTAGATATCTTACAACTAGAATCCCTCTTTTTTCCGATCCGGTTCCTCCACCACCGCGAACCCCAGTTAGATTCAGGCATGATACACTTTTTAGTTATTGGGAGAACCCAAGTACTCTCTTTCGGATCCATGAAACAACTCTCAGAGATCTTTTTTCCTTTTGGAAGATACAGGAGCGAAACAATCAACCTATTGATATTGGAAGACCCAAAAGATTCTTCCAATGTATCATTTCTGGGTCCAATGGAATTCATAGGTATAGGAAGAAGCCCCATCAAATAGAGATTTTTGCTTTCGACCCTATTTCGATTGTTAATACGATTACGATATATAAGGACCGCTACTGCAAGCAGTACTACTACACCTTTGATCGTGAAATATCGATTGTTTGTTGAACCCTGTGAATCGCGTGAAAGTAGGATACTCCAAATTCGGGGGTCAAAGAGTTTCATAAAACGTTCTTGGTGGAAAAAAATGTGAGTGAAAGATCCCACGGAATCGAATTTGGTCCACGAATCTAAGAAATAGTGAGAATTCTTGATCTCTCTCAATATCTCTCTCAATTCGAAGATCCAGGATTTTAATGGATGTCGTTTCACTGCTTCCTGCTTCATTGATTCCTCCTAAGGATTTCATTTAAATTGGAATTTGGTTATTCACGATGTACGACGATCCCCGTTACGCATCCATGGCTGAATGGTTAAAGCGCCCAACTCATAATTGGCAAATTCGTAGGTTCAATTCCTGCTGGATGCACGCCAACGGGAACGTTCAATACGTCTATTGGAATTGGCTCTGTATCAATGAAATCTCATCATCCATACATAACGAATTGGTATGGTATATTCATACCATAACATATGAACAGTAAGAAATAGAATTCTTATCGATACTGGAACTCATAGGGAAGAAAATGGATTTATGGATGGAATCAAATATGCAGTATTTACAGACAAAAGTATTCGGTTATTGGGGAACAATCAATATACTTCTAATGTCGAATCAGGATCAACTAGGACAGAAATAAAGCATTGGGTCGAACTCTTCTTTGGTGTCAAGGTAATAGCTATGAATAGTCATCGACTCCCGGGAAAGGGTAGAAGAATGGGACCCATTATGGGACATACAATGCATTACAGACGTATGATCATTACGCTTCAACCGGGTTATTCTATTCCACCTCTTAGAAAGAAAAGAACTTAAATCAAAATACTTAATAACACGGCGATACATTTATACAAAACTTCTACCCCGAGCACACGCAATGGAGCCGTCGGCAGTCAAGTGAAATCCAATCCACGAAATAATTTGATCTATGGACAGCGTCGTTGTGGTAAAGGTCGTAATGCCAGAGGAATCATTACCGCAAGGCATATAGGGGGAGGTCATAAGCGTCTATACCGTAAAATCGATTTTCGACGGAATGAAAAAGACATATCTGGTAGAATCGTAACCGTAGAATACGACCCTAATCGAAATGCATATATTTGTCTCATACACTATGGGGATGGTGAGAAGAGATATATTTTACATCCCAGAGGGGCTATCATTGGAGATACCATTGTTTCTGGTACAGAAGTTCCTATCTCAATGGGAAATGCCCTACCTTTGAGTGCGGTTTGAACCATTGATTTACGTAATTGGAAGTAACCAATTAGGTTTACAACGAAACCTAGAAATCGATCACTGATCCAATTTGAGTACCTCTACGGGATAGACCTCAACAGAAAACTGAAGAGTAATGGCAGCAAGTGATTGAGTTCAGTAGTTCCTCATATAAAATTATTGACTCTAGAGATATAGTAATATGGAGAAGACAAAATTGTTTGAAGCACCGATAGAGCCGGAAGCGCCCCTTGTTTCAAAGAGAGGAGGACGGGTTATTCACATTTCATTTGATGGTCAGAGGCGAATTGAAAGCTAAGCAGTGGTAATTTTACCCCCCCGGGAAAAATAGAGATGTCTCCTACGTTACCCGTAATATGTGGAAGTATCGACGTAATTTCATAAAGTCATTCGGTCTGAATGCTACATGAAGAACATAAGCCAGATGAAGGAACGGGGAGACCTAGGATGTAGAAGATCATAACATGAGTGATTCGGCAGATTTGGATTCCTATATATCCACTCGTGTGGTATTTCATCATACGATTCATATGAGATCCATCTGTCTAGATATCATCATATACATCCAGAAAGCCGTATGCTTTGGAAGAAGCTTGTACAGTTTGGGAAGGGATTTTGATTGATCAAAAAGAAGAATCTACTTCAACCGATATGCCCTTAGGCACGGCCATACATAACATAGAAATCACACTTGGAAAGGGTGGACAATTAGCGAGAGCAGCGGGTGCTGTAGCGAAACTGATTGCAAAAGAGGGTAAATCGGCCACATTAAAATTACCATCTGGGGAGGTCCGTTTGATATCCAAAAACTGCTCAGCAACAGTCGGACAAGTGGGTAATGTTGGGGTGAACCAGAAAAGTTTGGGTAGAGCCGGATCTAAGTGTTGGCTAGGTAAGCGTCCTGTAGTAAGAGGAGTAGTTATGAACCCTGTAGACCATCCCCATGGGGGTGGCGAAGGGAGGGCCCCAATTGGTAGAAAAAAACCCGCAACCCCTTGGGGTTATCCTGCGCTTGGAAGAAGAAGTAGAAAAAGGAATAAATATAGTGATAGTTTGATTCTTCGTCGCCGTAGTAAATAGGAGAATATTGAAAATAGAATATGTTTCCTCATCTTTACAAAAAAAAGGAGTAATTAGCTGTGACACGTTCACTAAAAAAAAATCCTTTTGTAGCTAATCATTTATTGATAAAAATTGCGAAGCTCAACACGAGGGCAGAAAAAGATACAATCGTAACTTGGTCCCGGGCATCTACCATTATACCCACAATGATCGGCCATACAATTGCTATTCATAATGGAAAGGAACATTTGCCTATTTATATAACAGATCGTATGGTAGGTCACAAATTGGGAGAATTTGCACCTACTCTGAATTTCCGGGGGCATGCGAGAAACGATAATAAATCTCGTCGTTAATATATTAATTAATAAAGTGGATATGGGTGCTCATCGTTTATTGGTGGGAGGTGAACCTTATGATAAAGAGTGACCCAGATGTAGAAGTATACGCTTTAGGTCAACATATACGTATGTCTGCTCATAAAGCGCGAAGAGTAATTGATCAGATTCGTGGGCGTCCCTACGAGGAAACACTTATGATACTAGAACTCATGCCTTATCGAGCGTGTTATCCCATTTTAAAATTAGTTTATTCTGCAGCAGCAAATGCTAGTCACAATATGGGATTCAACGAAACGGCTTTAATCATTAGTCAAGCTGAAGTTAATGAAGGTACTAGCATGAAAAAGTTAAAACCCCGAGCCCGAGGACGTAGTTATCCGATAAAAAGACCCACCTGTCATATAACTATTGTATTGCAAGATACATCTAAAGATAAAAACTATTTCATATGGTTAAGAAAATATGGATGGGTATATAAAGATAAGTATACAGATGTCATAGAGAGGTATCTATATATGATGGATCATATGCTATATCGTAACAGAATGACGTGGGCTAATAGAGAAATGATATGGACTTATAGAGATAGCGAGGTGCTATGGGACAAAAAATAAATCCACTCGGTTTCCGACTTGGTACAACCCAAAGTCATCATTCTGTTTGGTTTGCACAACCAAAAAGTTATTCCGAGGGTCTCCAGGAAGATCAAAAAATACAGGATTGTATCAAGAATTATGTACAAAAAAATAGGAAAATATCCTCGGGTGCCGAGGGAATTGCACGCATAAAGATTCAAAAAAGAATCGATCTGATCCAGGTCATAATATATATGGGATTCCCAAAATTGTTCATAGAGGGCAGCCCGCGAGGAATTGAAGAATTACAGAGCAATGCACAAAAAGAATTTCATTCTGTGAACCAAAAACTTAACATTGCTATCACAAGAGTTGAAAAACCGTATGGACAACCTAATATTCTTGCAGAATTTATAGCCGAACAATTAAAGAATAGAGTTTCGTTTCGAAAGGCAATGAAAAAAGCTATTGAATTAACTGAAAAAGCAGATACAAAGGGAATTCAAGTACAAATTGCAGGGCGTATCGACGGAAAGGAAATAGCACGTGTCGAATGGATCAGAGAAGGTAGGGTTCCCCTACAAACCATTCGAGCCAAAATTGATTATTGTTCCTATACAGTTCGAACTATCTATGGGGCATTAGGAATCAAAATTTGGATATTTGCAGACGAGGAATAATGGGCCTTTCGTTGTCTTTCTGTTCCATCCATCCGGCAATTGAATAAAAAATCACAAACTCGTTCATTTTTTTCCGTTCAATCAAAAAATGAGAATTTTTTCGAATTCTTAATTCTATAGGGTTGAATAACAATTCGATTGACTCCATCTCCATATAATTGCTATGCTTAGTGTGTGACTCGTTGGTTTTTTATTTAGAGTTAGGTTAGGATTAAAAAACAAAGGGCCATCCCCTAGTATGAACTAATAACTATATAACTAATAACCAGCTCATTGCTTCGTATTATCTGGATCCAAGGAACCAGTCGCTATATGATGTATTGATCATATTGTTGTAGCAACTGAAGCATTTTTTTTTACATAAAAGAAAAATCAATCTATAAGGTTGTGAAGCAAAAACAAAGGGATATGGATAAATGGAGGGGTGAGAGAAAGAAAGAAAAAGAATAGCAATGATATATGATTCCAATATGTATGGTCTATGAACTATCTTATAAAAGGCAATGTAATAAAGCATTAATGTATTCGTCCATAATTAATAATTAGATTCGATGAATATGAATACAATTTATACGAAAAATCAAAAAGAATAAAGAGCGCCGAGTCAATAAAGACTGAGAAGATTGATTCAGGAACAAATTTTATTAGGAGCTCCATTGCAGAGTTCGGGCCTAGTCATTAATCGAGAAGCGATGGGAACGACAGAACCTGTGACTGAGGAAGATTCCCTTGAAAACGAATCCTAATGATTCATTGGGTGGGATGGCGGAACGAGCCAAGAACCAATTCATTTATTCTGATAGGTCATGGAACGCCCCTACGAATGAAAGGGATGTTGAAAGAGCAAATATTCGCCCGCGAAAGCCTTACTGGATTGCTAAGTTTTGGGCAATTCAATAAAAAGAAATAAAATAAAGGTAAAAATGAGGATTCATTAATTATATTATAAAATTGAATTTCTCATTTTATTTTATTCCTACGTGTACGTGACAGATTATATCTCAAAAAATTCCATGATTCATTATTCATTCAATTCAAAATCAAAATATATACAATATTATTTAATCGTTTCATTCGCGAGGAGCTGGATGAGAAGAAACTCTCATGTCCAGTTCTGCAGTAGAGATGGCATTGAGAAACAACCATCAACTATAACCCCAAAAGAACCAGATTTCGTAAACAACATAGAGGAAGAATGAAGGGAATATCTTATCGAGGCAATCGAATTTGTTTCGGCGGATACGCCCTTCAGGCACTTGAACCCGCTTGGATCACATCTAGACAAATAGAAGCGGGGCGGCGAGCCATGGCACGATATGCGCGTCGTGGTGGAAAAATATGGGTACGTATATTTCCAGACAAACCTGTTACAGTAAGGCCTACCGAAACACGTATGGGTTCGGGGAAAGGATCTCCCGAATATTGGGTATCCGTCGTTAAACCGGGTCGAATACTTTATGAAATGGGTGGAGTATCAGAAATTGTAGCCAGAGAAGCTATTTCTATAGCTGCGTCCAAAATGCCTATACGAACTCAATTCGTTATTGCGGGATAGGGATATGGAACGAAAGGAAAGGGGCCTTGTGATGAAAAAACCGCAGTTTTTTTATTTCTGGACAAACAATCTTTTTTTCTTCGCCCTTTAGTTAGTTAGCATTGAAAGAAAAAAGAGAAAAATAATAAGAATGATATGATTCAACCTCAGACCTATTTAAATGTAGCGGACAACAGCGGGGCTAGAGAATTAATGTGTATTCGAATCATAGGAGCTAGTAATCGCCGATATGCTCATATTGGTGACGTTATTGTTGCTGTAATCAAAGAAGCAGTTCCCAATATGCCTCTACAAAGATCAGAAGTGATCAGAGCTGTAATTGTACGTACATGTAAAGAACTCAAACGTGACAATGGTATGATAATACAATATGATGACAATGCAGCAGTTGTCATTGATCAAGAAGGAAATCCAAAAGGAACTCGAGTTTTTGGTGCGATCGCTCGGGAATTGAGACAGTTGAATTTTACTAAAATAGTCTCATTAGCTCCTGAGGTATTATAAATAGATTCTAAATAAATACTAATAGATGAAAACATAATAAAACATAAAAAAAGGGAGGTTCATAGTAAGATATCTGAACTGAATTAGATTCCATTAATTAGTAGAATGTATTAGTAGATTGTTTCTCACGCATATACCTTTAATAATTCATGAAAAAAAAAGAGTAGAGCATGCTGATTATATAAAAACCCGGAGGCACAAATAATTATAGTTCATCATGGGTAGGGACACTATTGCCGAAATAATAACTTCTATACGAAATGCTGACATGGATAAAAAAGGAACGGTTCGAATAGCATCTACAAATATCACTGAAAACATTGTTAAAATACTTCTACGCGAAGGCTTTATCGAAAATGTGAGAAAACATCGAGTAAGCAATAAATATTTCTTGGTTTCAACTCTGCGACATAGAAGGAATAGAAAAGGGCCATATAGAACTGTTTTAAAACGTATCAGCCGACCCGGCCTACGAATCTATTCCAACCATCAACGAATTCCTAGGATTTTAGGAGGAATGGGTATTGTAATTCTTTCGACTTCTCGAGGTATAATGACAGACCGAGAGGCTCGACTAGAAGGAATCGGGGGAGAAATTTTGTTATATATATGGTGATCTTTATGATCTACGAATTGCATCCGTAGGAAAACTTCCTATTTTTTTTTGAAAAAAGAGGAAGGGTTGTCTAATATCACTCCTACTCCATGAGTTGATAATTAAAGGGGTTACCTGGAATGAAAGAACAAAAATGGATTCATGAAGGTTTAATTACTGAATCACTTTCCAATGGTATGTTTCGGGTTCGTAGTGACTTTTCAACATTCCTCTCGTTCGGATACAATCGGAGGTTAAAAATTTCAAGAGACTTATTTTCTTTTCTTCGAAGGAGTAGATTCAAAATGAAAATGAAAATTAAGGAGTAACAAATAAAATATGAAAATTAGGGCGTCCGTTCGTAAAATTTGTGAAAAATGTCGCCTGATCCGCAGGCGGGGACGAATTATAGTAATTTGTTTCAACCCGAGGCATAAACAGAGACAGGGATAATTTTTTTCTTAAAAGAGACTCTCCAAAAGACTCAAAACAAAAATAAAGGACCCATTTTTTTTGACATGAAAATGATATATTCGTATATTTATGACTCATATTTAGGAGATGATAAAATATGACAAAAACCATAACAAGAATTGGCTCACGTAGGAATGGGCGCATTAGTTCACGTAAGAATGGACGTCGAATACCAAAAGGGGTTATTCATGTTCAAGCAAGTTTCAACAATACCATTGTAACAATCACAGATATACGGGGTCGGGTTGTTTCTTGGTCCTCCGCCGGTACTTGCGGCTTCAAGGGCACAAGAAGAGGGACGCCGTTTGCTGCCCAAACCGCAGCCGCAAACGCTATTCGTACAGTAGTAGATCAGGGTATGCAACGAGCAGAAGTTATGATAAAGGGTCCTGGTCTTGGAAGAGATGCAGCATTACGAGCCATTCGTAGAAGTGGTATACTATTAAGTTTTGTCAGAGACGTAACCCCTATGCCACATAATGGGTGTAGGCCTCCTAAAAAAAGGCGTATATAGAAATAAGAATTGAGAATTGAACGAATTTCAAGAGAAAGAAATGATTAAATGATCGGATCAAATAATATGACTCTGTTTCGAGAGGAAGTAGCAGTATCTACTCGGACACTACAGTGGAAGTGTGTTGAATCAAGAGAAGACAGTAAGCGTTTTCATTATGGACGTTTTATTCTGTCTCCGCTTATGAAAGGTCAAGCCGATACAATAGGCATTGCGATGCGAAGGGCTTTGCTTGGAGAAATAGAAGGAACATGTATCACACGCGCAAAATCTGAAAAGATACCACATGAATATTCTACCATAGTAGGTATTGAAGAATCCATACATGAAATTTTAATGAATTTGAAAGAAATTGTATTGAAAAGTAATCTGTATGGAACTCGCGACGCATCCATTTTCGTCAAGGGTCCTGGATATGTAACTGCTCAAGACATCATCTCACCACCTTCTGTGGAAATAGTGGATACTACACAGCATATAGCTAGCCTGACGGAACCAATTGATTTTTGTATTGGATTACAAATCGAGAGTAATCGAGGATATCGTATGAAAACACCAAATAACGCTGAAGAAGGAAGTTATCCGATAAATGCTGTATTTATGCCTGTTCGAAATGCAAATCATAGTATTCATTCTTATAGTAATGGGAATGAAAAACAAGAGATACTATTTCTCGAAATATGGACGAATGGAAGTTTAACTCCTAAAGAAGCACTTTACGAAACCTCACGTAATTTGATTGATTTATTTATTCCGTTTCTACATGCAGAAGAACAAGATAAAAATGTAGAGGACAATCAAAATAGGGTTACTTTACCCTTTTTCACTTTTCATGATGGATTGGATAAACTAAGAAAAAAAAAAGAAATCGAATTGAAATGTATTTTTATTGACCAATTAGAATTGCCTTCCAGGACCTATAATTGCCTCAAAAGGTCCAATATACATACATTATTAGACCTTTTGAATAAGAGTCAAGAAGATCTTATGAAAATTGAACATTTTCGCATAGAAGATGTAAAACACATATTGGTCATTATACAAAAACATTTCGTAATTGATTTACCTAAGAATAATTGTTTTATTTGTTGAAGTCCATTGGAATTGGACTGATTTCATCTTTTTTTTTGCTAAAATTTATTCAGCACGATCCGTATATTAAAAATAGATTCAAAATTAACTGGAATAAACGTATCTTTCTAGGGAAGATTCACTTCCCTAGAAAGATACGTTGTGATATTTTATTTCACGGCGGAATCAATTTGAAAAAGACCTAAAGTTAGAGATTTATCAATAGGTAATGTTGCTCCAATACCCAACCAAAGGGCTACTGCAGTACCAATCA